GGGGCCTTTTATCATGACTTCGGCTCGTTGCATACCTTGATCCACTACCGTCCGAATAGCATTTCCTGCTGCGGTTTGTGCCGCAAAGGGTGTCCCTCTTCTTGTACCCTTGAATCCACAAGTACCGGCGGAGGACCAAGAAATTACCCGGCCTCGTACATCTGTAACAGTCACAATGGTATTGTTGAAACTTGCTTGAACATGAATAACCCCTTTTGGTATTCTACGCGCACTCTTACGTAAACCAATACGCCCATTCCTACGTGAACCGATTCTGGGTGCGGGTTTTGCCATATTTTATCGTCTCATAAATATAAGTCAGAGGTATATGGATATATCCATTTCATGCCAAAACGGATCTTTTCCGCTTTTTTTTATTTGTATATTGGGTCCCTTAGGGAGTCTCTTTTATTTTATAAAGATTATCCTTGTCTTTGTTTATGTCTCGGGTTGGAACAAATTACTATAATTCGTCCCCGTCTACGGATCAGTCTACATTTTTCACAAATTTTACGAATGGAGGCCCTTATTTTCATATTTGTCATTCCTTAACTGAATTTCAAATTTACTTATTTGAAGAAAATGAGTTTCTGGAAATTTGAAACTTTCGGATTGTATCCCTCCGAAAGGAATATTGAAGTTGAAAAAAAAACCACCTAATCGTTTGAATCCTTGTTTCGGAGTCTAGAAACTATACGCCCTTTGGTTGAATCATAATGACTTCTTTCAATTTTTACTCTATCTTCCGTTGGTATACGTATAAAACTACGTTGAATCCTTCCTGAACCATAACCTAGAATCCGATCTTCATTATCTAAATGAATCCGAAGCATACCATTCGGAAGTGATTCAGGAATTAAAATGAATCCAGTTTTCTTTTTTCATTCGCCCTTGAAGTATTAACTAATGTAAGAGGAGAGTGAGAATAGAAACCCGTTCTTTATCTTTTTTTTTCACAAATAGTAAAGTTCCATATCTTAATTTGGATATAAGAAAGCTTACCATATATAACACAAAATTTCTCCGCCGATTCCTTCTAGTCGGGCCTCTCGGTCCGTCATTATACCCCGAGAGGTAGAAAGAATTACAATCCCCATCCCACCTAAAATTCTAGGAATTCGTTGATAACTAGAATAGATTCGTAGACCGGGTCGACTGATCCGTTTTAAATTTAAAACAGTTTTACATGGACCTTTCCTATTCCTTCTATGCCGTAGGGTTAAAACCAAAAAATATTTGTTGTTTTCCTGATGTTTCCTCACATTTTCAATAAAACCTTCTCTTAACAGTATTTTAACAAGGTTTTCGGTGATGTTAGTAGATGGTATTCGAACTGTTCCTTTTCTATTCATGTCAGCATTGCGTATAGAAGTTATTATATCAGCAATAGTGTCTTTACCCATGATAAATTTAAATTATTGTTACCCCCGAACTTTGATATAATCAACATGCTTTTTTCTTTCTATTTTATGATAAAGATATATGCGTGAGACAAATTTACTAATTAATCTAGTTTACTCTATTCATATTTTATTCAAATGCTATAATAGCATTAGAGTCTCCGTTTTATTAGACTTATAATACTTCAGGTGCTAATGAAACTATTTTAGTGAAATTTAACTGTCTCAATTCCCGTGCGATCGCACCAAAAATTCTAGTTCCTTTGGGATTTCCTTCTTGATCAATAACAACCGCAGCATTGTCATCATATCGTAGTATCATACCGTTGTCACGTTTGAGTTCTTTACAAGTACGTACAATTACAGCTCTGATCACTTCGGATTTTTCTAGAGGTGTATTTGGTATTGCTTCCTTGATTACAGCAACAATAACGTCACCAATATGAGCATATCGTCGATTACTAGCTCCTATGATTCGAATACACATTAATTGTCGGGCCCCGCTGTTATCCGCTACATTTAAGTGGGTTTGAGGTTGAATCATATCATTTTTTTTTTATTTGCTCTTTCACTGCGAAGGGGCTAAGTAAAAAAAGAAATATTGTTTGTCCAAAACAAAAAAAAAGAAACCTATAATTTTGTTTTTTTTTTCATTCAAAAGATTTCTTTTCTTCGGTTATACATTCTTATCCCGAAATAATGAATTGCGTTCGTATAGGCATTTTGGATGCCGCTATTGAAATAGCCTTTCTGGCTACATTTTCTGCTACTCCACCCATTTCATAAAGTATTCTACCCGGTTTAACGATAGCTACCCAATATTCGGGAGATCCTTTACCGGAACCCATACGCGTTTCCGCGGGTCTTACTGTAACAGGTTTGTCTGGAAATATACGTACCCATATTTTTCCGCCGCGGCGTATGTTTCGTGTCATTGCTCGCCGCCCTGCTTCTATTTGTCTAGACGTGATCCACGCGGGTTCAAGTGCCTGAAGAGCATATCTACCAAAGCAAATACGATTACCTCGATAAGATATTCCTTTCATTCTTCCTCTATGTTGTTTACGGAATCTGGCTCTTTTGGGGTTATAGTTGATGGTTCTTTTTCAATTTCAATTCCATCTCTACTACAGAACCGGACATGAGAGTTTCTTCTCATCCAGCTCCTCGCGAATGAAAAATAACAATTATAACATGGTATACATGTATTTAATGAATAATATACTGAATCGTGGGAGTCTTTGAGATTTTATCTAATATCTAATCTATTAGAAATTTGTATATCTTGTTTTGATAGTTTATATAAAAAAAACTAAACATGTATTCAATTTCTATTTATTTATAGTTATAGATAATTATTTTATAGATTAGTTAGAGATAATAGATAATAATAATAGAATTTCGTTTTATTATAACGAGTATTTATTTTGTTTTGTCTTTTTTATTATCATATTATATTGGATCTATCAAAATTTAGAAATCCAATAAAATAAAAACTTTCGCGGGCGAATATTTACTCTTTCCATATCTATTTCAGTTGTAGGGTTATCCTATGACATGGCCTCTCAGAATAAAAGTGGATTGGTCCCGGGTTCGTTTCGCCATCCTACCCAATGAATTATTAGGATTCGTTTTCAATAGAATCTTCTGCATCCACGGGTTCCGTCGTTCCCATCGCTTCGCGATTAATGGTTAGGCCTGAATTCTACAGCGGAGCTCCTAATGAAAATGAAATGTGTTATTGAGTCAATTTTCTCAGTCTTTGTGGACCCGGGGCTCTTGACTTTTTTTGTTCTATGAACAAATTCATCGAATTATAGATCAATCAAATTAGTATTGATGCTTTATTACGCTATCCTTTATAAGATCGCTCAGAGACCTTACATATTGGAATCATATAGCATTAGTATTCTTTTTCTCTCTTTCTCTCACCCTTCCATTTATCTGCATTCTTTTTGTTATTGCTTCACAACTTAAAATCAGATTGGTTTTTATTTTTTTTGCTTGTTTATGCAAACAAAAATTCAGTTGCTACAATGATATGATCAATATATCATATCGTGACTAGTTCTTTAGATCCAGATAATATGAAGCGGTGAGTTGGTTATTAGTTCGATAGTTATTAGTTCATACTATGGGCCAGTCCGTTTTTTTGACTACTAACCCTACAAAAACCAACGAGTCACACACTAAGCATAGCAATTATATCAATATAAAAAAATGAATTGAATTTTTATTCAACCTTATAGAATTGCCCATTTTTTTTTTGATTTAACAGAAAAAGAATGAAAGAGTTTGTCATTTTTTGCTTTTTTATTTCCGATAGAACGTAAAGACAAGTCAAATAAAGGCTTAGGCTTCCTCGTCTACAAATATCCAAATTTTGATGCCTAATACCCCATAGATAGTTCCAACTGCATAGGAACAATAATCAATTTTAGCTCGAATGGTTTGTAGAGGAACTCTACCCTCTCTGATCCATTCGACACGCGCAATCTCTTTTCCGTCGATACGTCCTGCAATTTGTACTTGAATTCCTTTTGTACCTGCTTGTTCAGTTAATTCAATAGCCTTTTTCATTGCTTTTCGAAATGAAACCCTATTCTTTAATTGTCCGGCTATAAATTCGGCGAGAATATTAGGGTGTCCATAAGGGTTTGTAATTCTTGTAAGAGCAATGTTGAGTTTTCGGTTTACACAATTAATTTCTTTTTGTACATCTATCTGCAATTCTTCGATTCTTCGAGGCCCACCTTTACCTTCTAGTAATAATTTTGGGAATCCCATATAGATTATGACCTGAATCAAATCGATTCTTTTTTGAATCTTTATGCATGCAATTCCCTCAACACCAGAGGATATTTGAATATTTTTTTGTACATAATTCTTGATCCAATCTCGGATTTTTTGATCTTCTTGTAGCCCTTCGGAATAATTTTGTGGTTGTGCAAACCAAAGAGAATGATGACCTTGGGTTGCACCAAGTCTGAAACCAAGTGGATTTATTTTTTGTCCCATAATCTCCCAATACTATATATATCATGACACGTCATATCCGTGTACTTACTTATTTTTATTTCTCCATACGTTGCCTTTGAAGTATAATATGGCGTATTTGGCTCCTTTATACTTCCTTTTTTATACTTCCTTTACAGATATATCTTTTAATCCAATAGTTATATGAAAAACGGGTCTTTTTATCGGATAACTGCGCCCTCGAGCTCGAGGTTTTAATTTTTTCACAGTAGTACCCCTTCACGACTTCCGCTTTGCTAATGATTAAACTTGCTTCGTTTAAACCGACATTGTGAATAGCATTTGTTGCTGCAGAATAAACCAATTTAAAAATTGGATAACTCACTCGATAAGGCATAAGTTCGAGTCTCATACGTCTTTCTTCGTATAAACGTCCACAAATCTGATCAATTTCAATTACTCTTTCTGCTTTATTAGCAGACATACATATATGTTTACTTAAAGCGCATATATATTTCGGTATATGGATTCTTCTTTATCATAAGATTTGCCTCTCGCTAATAAACAATAAGCATCTATATTCACTTTTATTAACTACTCTTATTTTAACGACGAGATCTATTA